ATGATAATAACTTCAATATTATTTCTTTTGCTTTCCAATGCCGTCACAATAAGACGAGATATTTCAATACTTTTTAACAGAGTCGCAATTTTAGCTTTAGTTTATTGTATTTTACAAGATACAATGAGCTTATCTTTAGTAAGTAATGGTATAGGGTTACATGGAGGTTTACTTCATATAACTAATATTACTCAAATTTTCCATATATTTATATATTTTGTTAGTATATTAATCATACAGTTAACAAGTTTTCATCCTAGAAAAGTTTGAGTTGCAGAATACTCTTCTTTAAATCAATTATTATTTAATAAATTTATTTATTATAGAACAAAAATAATTAACAAAATGGGAGAACACTTAAAAATAATAGAATACCCTTTAATATTATTATTTATTATTGTAGGTGCAGTTTTCTTAATATCAACAAATGACTTAGTATCTATATTCCTTTCAATAGAATTACAAAGTTATGGTTTATATATATTAAGTACAATATATAGAAATTCTGAATTATCTACTACTGGAGGTTTAATCTATTTCTTATTAGGTGGATTAAGTTCATGTTTTATATTATTAGGTACAGCTTTATTATACGCAAATTCCGGTACTACAAATTTAGACGGTTTATATGTGATTAACAGTATAAGTGACTTTAGTGATATGACTTACTGATATCAACCTTATTATATAAATTTTGCTTTATTAGTTTTTAGTATAGGGTTCCTATTTAAAATTAGTGCAGCTCCTTTCCATTTTTGATCTCCGGATGTTTATGACGCTATTCCTACTATAGTTACAACATTTGTAGCTTTAGTAGCTAAAATATCTATATTAATATTCTTACTAGAATTAGTTTATTACACAAGTAATAACTTTTATTCCTCTGGAGGAGGACAAGATGTAAATTGAACTTTTGGTTTAATTATAAGTTCACTATTCTCATTAATTATAGGTACAGTTGTAGGTTTAACTCAATTTAGAATCAAAAGATTATTTGCTTATAGTACTATATCCCACGTTGGTTATATGTTATTAGCTTTAGGTATATCAAGTATAGAATCTACTCAAGCTTTTATATTTTATTTAACACAATATACTATAAGTAATTTAAATGCCTTTATTATATTAATAGCTATAGGATTTTCTTTCTATCGTTATGTAACTAATAATAAAGAACATGAAGAACTTTTAGATAAAAATAATTCTCCTGTACAATTAGTTAATCAATTAAGAGGATATTTTTATATTAATCCTTTATTAGCCTTAAGTTTTGCTATTACAATAATTTCTTTTATGGGTATACCACCTATGGTAGGATTTTTTGGAAAACAAATGGTTTTAAGTGCAGCTTTAGATAAAGGATATATATTTATAACTTTAATTGCTATTTTAACTAGTGTTGTAGGTGGAGTATATTATTTAACTATTGTTAAAGAAATTTTTTTTTATACACCAGAATATAAAGTTAATCCTCTATTAGAAAATTTAACTTTACACGGTAATATTTACGATAAATATAATAATTTTATTAAATCTTTAGAATTTAAACATAATAATATAGTTATAGCTAGTCCTATGGCTTTTATTATTTCTGTTATTACTTTAGTAATATTATTATTTATATTTATAAATAATGAATGATTAAGCATGGGTACCATATTGGTACAAATTTTATTTAATTATTAATGAGTAGTATGACATTTTTTTTTGTATTTGTACTTATATTAACTTTCCTTTTTTTAGTTCTTAATTTTGTTTTAGCACCACATAACCCTTATCAAGAAAAATATAGTATCTTTGAATGTGGGTTTCATAGTTTCCTAGGTCAAAATAGAACTCAATTTGGTATAAAATTTTTTATTTTTGCTTTGGTTTATTTACTGTTAGACTTAGAGATTTTAGTTATATATCCATTTGGTGTTAGTGAATACGATAATGGTATATACGGATTAATAATTGTGCTTATATTTACTGGTATTATTACTGTGGGGTTTGTATTTGAATTAGGTAAAAATGCATTAAAAATAGATAGTAGACAATCTGTTGTTGATTCATATAAATCGAATTCTTTTGTAAATACTTATTCTCAAAATTAACTTAAGGGGTACCTTGTCGCCCGATAACATAAGCAAATTATCGCTAGCTGGCCGAACAAGGCCGATACCTTCGCAAGCGATAATCCTTAGTTAGATAGAAAATAAAAGGGATTTTAGTATAATGGTAAATACATATGACTTTTAATCATTATGATATTGGTTCGAATCCAATAAATCCTAAGCCATATTTGTTATAATATGGCGAACCGTCAAAGATAAAAGAACCCTTGGGTTCTTATCTTTATCCTAAAAGTAAATTCCTTTACTTTCGTTCTACAAATTCGTGGTTTAAGCCTAAATCTTCAAAATTACAAAACGATTAGTAATACCGTCTTCTGCCTTATCGAACGGCACTACAAGGAACTATTTTATATAAAGAGATAATACATGATACAAGTTGCAAAAATAATAGGAACAGGTTTAGCTACAACAGGGTTAATAGGAGCAGGAGTAGGAATAGGTGTAGTTTTCGGGGCTTTAATTTTAGGTGTAGCAAGAAACCCTTCAATGAGAGGTCAATTATTCTCATATGCTATACTAGGATTTGCTTTTTCGGAAGCTACAGGTTTATTCGCTTTAATGATGGCTTTCTTATTACTTTACGTAGCTTAATCTAATTTAACAGGGATTCCCCATTCGACTAGTTCCATTTCATATAATAAATATATTCTATGTGTAGTCTGTAGTCTTGACCGACAATACGTGCCAGCAGTCGCGGTAATACGTATAGTCGGCAGTCTTGACCAACTACAATACGTGCCAGCAGTCGCGGTAATACGTATAACTACTTTTTTAAAGTGGGTAGAATGTATATATGAAAAATATGGTAAAGTACGTAAACTTCATATATATATATGAATTTAGTTATAAAAAGCTTAGTTTATAACTTAGATGCCCCACACGCGTGAGGGATTTATTTCCAAGATAGTGCTACTCCTCAAATGGAAGGGTTGGTAGAGTTACATGATAATATTATGTACTATTTAGTATTAATATTATTTGCTGTAGGATGAGTATTATTTTCTATAGTAAGATACTTTGTAGAAACTAAATCACCTATTGCTCACAAATATTTAAATCACGGTACTTTAATAGAATTAATATGAACTATAACACCTGCTATAATATTAATATTAATTGCATTCCCTTCATTTAAATTATTATATTTAATGGATGAAGTTAATGACCCTTCAATGACTATTTCAGTAGAAGGTCATCAATGATACTGAAGTTACCAATATCCAGATTTCTTAGATTCTAGTGACGAATTTATAGAATTTGATTCATATATCGTGCCAGAATCTGACTTAGAGGAAGGTGCTTTAAGAATGTTAGAAGTTGATAACAGAGTAATTGTACCTGAAGAAACACATATAAGATTTGTTATAACTTCTGGAGACGTTATACATTCTTATGCTGCTCCTGCTTTAGGTATAAAATGTGATGCATACCCTGGTAGATTAAATCAAGTTTCTGCATTTATTAACAGACCTGGTGTATTCTACGGACAATGTTCTGAAATATGTGGAATATTACATTCTTCTATGCCTATAGTAATTGAATCAGTAAGTTTAGAAAATTTTTTGTCTTGACTTTTGTCGCAATAAATGTGGTTCTCCCCGATAATAGCCGTAGGAATCGAGAACCAGCCCCTCATTTACTGTTATCAGGTGAGAATTATAAAGGACAGTAAATTTACGATAAGGGAAAGAGTTTATAGTTACACTACAGATAAGTGTATTAGTTATGTCTCGCCTAGCTAGTTAGAATTATGTTCATTTCACCTAAATGGTCTTCAAAAAAAATCATTTAGCACCACATCTCGACGAAGATGACAACCAGGATTTACCCCTGGAAGACAACCGGGATTTATCTGAGGGAGTAAATGACGTAGAATCTACTAATGCTATTTCTACTCATCGTACTAGAGGGGCTAATATTGGAGTTGTGGTTAATGTTTCGGATCCTAATAGTAAATTACATAGAGATGCTATGACTAGTGTTTTTTATTTTAAAAAGTTACAAAATACACCTAAAGGTCAAGAGAAGGAAGCGGAGAATAAAGCCTATCTACAGGCTTTGGCTGATAGAATGGCAGCTTCAAACGCTAGCTCTTCATCTAGTTATCAACCGGATGCCCCCTGCAGGTTCCACTAGCTCTAGTGCTACACCAGTAGCTTCTACTAGTTCGAATGTTCCATCAGTAGCTTCTACTAGCTCTAATATACCCGGGTCTACTAATTCATCAACTACTGGTGCATCAGGTTCTTCTAACATCGAAAATTCACAATCATCTCCATCCATTAGTGCAAAATCTTCAGGTAAACAGCCAGAGTCTACTAAACGTAATGAAGATGATGATAACAATGGCAAAGGTGGCCCTGGTACAGGTTCTAGCGGAGGTGGTCCTAGTGTAGGTGGTCCCGGCGATAGTGGTCCTGGGGATAGTGTAGGTGGTACAGATAATGGTATTTCTAATAAAAGCCTTTTTAATGATATATCTTTATTCTTATACGGTAAAAAGAGAGATGAAAACTTTTTATCACCGGTGGATTTTGTTATTTAAATTGAACAAGAAGAATGGTTGGATATGCCCTTCAATCTTTGACTCGTTTGATTTCTAAATTTTTAGAATAAATAGAAATTAAAACAAACAAATAAAATAAAACCAAAGGGGTATTATCTTAATGGTAAAGAAGAGCGTTACGGCCGCTAAGATATGAGTTCAAGTCTCATATACCTTTAGAATACTTGTATTTTAATCTTTGAACCGGGGAGCCGGGGTTCGAGCCAAAATCCAGGTATTCGCAATATAAATATATTGTACACGAATAGTTTGATATAAAATAAATAGAATATATGAGTTTGACTTTAATACTTTTTTTAATAGGAATCTTAGGGTTCGTATTTAATAGAAAAAATATCATATTAATGCTTATTTCAATCGAAATAATGCTATTATCTATAACTTTTTTAATATTAGTAAGCTCTGTAAATATGGATGACATAATAGGGCAAACTTATGCTATATATATTATAGTTATTGCTGGAGCTGAATCCGCAATAGGTTTAGGTATTTTAGTTGCTTTTTATAGATTAAGAGGAAGTATAGCAATAGAATATAAATAATGTATTTAAGTATAATTTTTTTACCCTTATTAGGATCAATAGTTTCCGGATTTTTTGGAAGAAAAGTCGGAGTTAGTGGAGCACGTTTTTTAGGTTGTTCAAGTATAATAATTACAACAACTTTAGCTATCGTTGCATTTTTTGAAGTAGGATTTAACAACAGTCCTGTGTACTTACATTTATTCCCTTGATTAAATAGTGAATCATTTAACATTGTTTGAAGCTTCCAATTTGATAGCTTAACAGTTTCAATGTTAATTCCTGTATTAATAATTAGTTCTCTGGTTCATATATACTCTATAAGTTATATGAGTGCAGATCCTCACAATCAAAGATTTTTTAGTTATTTAAGCCTTTTTACTTTTATGATGATCATACTTGTAACAGCTAATAATTATTTATTAATGTTTGTTGGATGAGAAGGTGTTGGGGCTTGTTCATACCTTTTAGTTAGTTTCTGATTTACTAGAATAGCAGCTAACCAAAGTTCTATGGCTGCCTTCTTAACTAATAGAGTAGGAGATTGTGTTTTAACTGTAGGTATGTTGGCTATCTTATGATCTTTAGGTAACTTAGACTATACTACAGTATTTTCATTAAGTCCTTATATTAATGAAAACATTGTTACTATAATAGGTATATGCTTATTAATAGGTGCTATGGCAAAAAGTTCTCAAGTAGGTCTTCATATTTGATTACCTATGGCCATGGAAGGTCCTACACCTGTTTCTGCATTAATTCACGCGGCTACTATGGTTACTGCAGGAGTTTACTTATTAATACGTTCATCCCCTTTAATTGAATATAGTTCTACTGTATTATTAATATGTCTATGATTAGGTGCAATAACAACTGTATTTAGTTCTCTTGTAGGTTTATTCCAACAAGATATAAAAAAAATAATTGCTTACTCTACTATGAGTCAATTAGGTATGATGGTTATTGCTATTGGTCTATCTTCATATAATATAGCATTATTCCATTTAGTTAATCATGCTTTCTATAAAGGATTATTATTCTTAGGTGCCGGTGCAGTTATTCATGCAGTAGCTGATAACCAAGATTTAAGAAAATACGGTGGATTAGGGGCATTCTTACCTTTAACTTACTCTGTTATATTAATAGCAAGTCTTAGTTTAGTTGCTTTCCCTTTTATGACAGGATTTTATAGTAAAGATTTTATATTAGAATCCGCTTATGGGCAATATTACTTTAGTAGTATCGCTGTATACGTTATAGCTGTTATAGGTGCAATATTTACTACTCTATACTCTGTTAAAGTTTTATATTTAACTTTTTTAGCTAACCCTAACGGTAATATAGTTTCTTATAAACACGCTCATGAAGGTGATATATTTTTAAGTCTACCTTTAGTAGTATTAGCTCTTTTTTCTATATATTTTGGGTATATAACTAAAGATATTTTTATAGGTTTAGGTTCAGGATTCTTTACAGATAACAGTATATTTATTCACCCTATACATGAAATATTAATAGATACAGAATTTGCTGTACCTACTACATTCAAATTATTACCTTTATTCTTTACAGTGTCATTTACAGCTATAGCTATAATTTATTCAGAATTTTTCCCTAATTTAATAAACAAATTTAAATTATCTAATTTAGGTCATTCTATTTACGGATTCTTTAACCAACGTTTCTTAGTTGAATATTTCTATAATAAATTTATTATAAACTTAGTTTTAAATATGGGAGGTCAAACTACGAAAATTCTAGATAAAGGAAGTATAGAACTTTTAGGTCCTTTTGGTTTAGAAAAATTATTAATTAAAATTAGTAAAATTATTTCTAGCCTGAATACAGGTGTTGTTACAAATTATGCTTTATTCATATTAATAGGATTTATTGCATATACATCTATATACTATTCTTTCTTACAAAATTTAGATTTATCTTCTTTAGTTTTACTATTTTCTATTAGTATCTTAACACTTTATGGAGGCGAGCCTTCGGCTGCTAAAAAATAATGGTAATGACGATGCTTTAAAAAGCATTAATATCTTGTATCCTCAACCTAAATTGTATTCGTTTAAGGTTATATGTGGTTGTCTATAATGGATGACAGTAGTCAAGATAATCTAGAAAAGGCAAGAATAAAAACAAACAATGATTCAGATCATCATTGTTTTTATAACTCTGATAGTATCAGGTAAAAGATTGAAGTATTAATAATACTACAACTATTAAAACCTTCACCTTATGGTATTGTGTAATTTACTAAATATTCTTGTAATGCTTAATACTATTCGGGTAATATAAGTAATAACTTTGAAATTAGATTGGCAAAGCCTAAATATATAGATCTATCTGTTATTACTAGCACTCTCTATCGACTTACCAATATAAATATTTGGATTTAAATATTATTGAGAAATCGTTTGCTATAGCAAGATCTGCTACATTAAGTAGTATAATTTGGTATACTGTAAATTGAACCTGATATAATAATACCAAACAGAATACCTAATATTATAGTATAATACTATAAATTAGATAGAAAATAAAAGGGATTTTAGTATAATGGTAAATACATATGACTTTTAATCATTATGATATTGGTTCGAATCCAATAAATCCTAAGCCTATTTGTAATAGTAATAAATATGCGTTGTTCTATTTTTATTTTGATAGTGTTAATTGAAATGAAAATAACCAAGGGTAACCTCAGTATAAAAATAGATGATATAAGATTTAATTTTAGGCGCAAGCTCTAATTTATGAGGGAAGCTTATCTCGCTTCTTAGTAGAACTTGTCTATAAGTTCGTATTATTATAAAGTATCGGTTATACTATTGAATTCAAATAAATTTTTTTAGAATTGTTAGTGATCTAATTAAAACATGTGAAGTTTGCTAAGATCACTAATTAAGATTTAGAATTCTTAATTTAATAGCTTTTAAAAGAGGATACCTAAGCAATAATAATAATTAATTTAGTAGCCTTTAAATTAAACAAAAAGCAACAATAATGAATAATTTTATTTGCCATAGGAAATATTTTTCTTTATTGAATTTAATTGTATACACTACATTATAGATTTATTTATTATATAATAGGAAAGTTCGATATTTTGCGAGCGAAGCGTTAAGTGAAAGGCGGCGGCGCAAGCTCCCTATTTTTTAATAATTTCTATTTAAACTATCAATATTTATTTTGGCACTATGTTAAACAAAATTTATTAACAATATTAAAATTAATATTTTACTCTAAATATATTTTCATACTATATTAATTTATGAATTTGCCTACGAAGTCGGCCAAAAAAAGCCGACTAAATAAATATAAAAAAATTTTTTTTTCAATTAATATAATATGAGAATTTTAAAAAGTCATCCTTTATTAAAACTAGCTAATTCGTATCTTATAGATACATCACAACCTACTAATATTAGCTATCTTTGAAATTTCGGTTCTTTACTTGCAGTTTGTTTAGGTATACAAATAGTTACAGGTGTAACTTTAGCAATGCATTATAACCCTAGTATTGCCGAAGCATTTAACTCTGTAGAACATATAATGCGTGACGTAAATAATGGATGATTAATACGTTATTTACATAGTAACACAGCTTCTGCTTTTTTCTTCTTAGTTTACTTACATGTAGGAAGAGGTATGTACTATGGTTCATATAGAGCTCCAAGAACATTAGTTTGAGTTATAGGTGCTATAATACTTGTAGCTATGATGGGTATAGGTTTCTTAGGTTATGTTTTACCTTATGGACAAATGTCATTATGAGGTGCAACAGTTATTACTAACCTTATAAGTGCTATTCCTTGAATTGGACAAGATATAGTTGAATTCGTTTGAGGAGGTTTCTCTGTTAATAACGCAACTTTAAACAGATTTTTCGCTTTACACTTTGTATTACCTTTTGTTTTAGCTGCATTAGTTTTAATGCACTTAATAGCTCTTCATGACACAGTAGGGTCAAGTAACCCTTTAGGTGTTTCAGGTAACTACGATAGAATACCTTTTGCTCCTTACTACTTATTTAAAGATTTAATAACTATATTTATGTTTGTATTCGGATTAAGTCTATTTGTATTCTTCATGCCTAACGTATTAGGAGATAGCGATAATTATATAATGGCTAACCCTATGCAAACTCCAGCGGCTATAGTTCCAGAATGATACCTTTTACCTTTCTACGCTATATTAAGATCTATCCCTAATAAATTATTAGGTGTTCTTGCTATGTTTAGTGCTATATTAATTATATTAACATTACCTTATACAGATTTAGGAGAATCAAAAGGTTACCAATTTAGACCTTTAAGTAAAGCATTCTTCTATGTGTTCGTAGCAAATTTCTTAATACTAATGCAATTAGGGGCTAAACATGTTGAATCACCATTTATAGAATTGGGGCAAATTTCTACAGTTTTATACTTCTCGTATTTCTTAGTTATAGTACCTTCTGTAAGTTTAATAGAAAATACTGCTAAATATATAGCTACTACATCTAGTAGTTCTTTTCGTTTTCATTAAGTCTATATACTTAATAAATATTTTATTAGTATATCTTAGCTTAATTTGATCTTTACTTATATATTGTATTTGTTTATCTTTTGATATTGATCCAACGCCCTTCTATACATTTCAAAGTTTTGACTTATTGTATCATGCGTTAAATGAAGGTTTATCCTCTTTTTTTGTTAATGATAGTATGATTTGTAATTTAGACGTTCCAGGACTTGCTTTTTCGAGTGGTATTCTTAATAAACTAAAAATTGAATGTTATCAGCATTTAGAAGATAATAATTTTAGCACGGCTTTATCTGAATGATCTAATTTTTCTAGAGATGTTACAGTATTACCTTGAGATAATGCTGTAATTACACAGGATGATATAGCAGTAAGACTAAGTGTTATCGAAAATTTAAGGTGTCATGTAGGAAAAGAAGGAAACGGGGCTTTAATGTTGAATTATGTGGATTATCGTTCTTTAGTTATAGGGAATCATGGCATAGATATGTTTGAGACTCTCTCAGATTCAAATTGAGTTAGTTTTTATTATAGTATGGCAGAAGAGTTCGATTATTTGGTGGAATATTGTACTAGTTGTGGTGAATATCATGTATACAAATCAGATGTATTGAGTTATTTTGATCAATTAAGAGATTTACATTTAAATACTTCTACAGATTTTTGAGGTTTCTTCGCTGAAGTTTCAACAATGTATTCGGATTCTCCTGAGCAAATAATGCAAGATTGTAATTGAATGTTTGAAGAATCAGGAGATAACCCTATAGAATTTGAATCAGAAGATATTATGTCTGAAGCTAATTGAATGTTTCAAGAACCAGAAAGTTTTGAAACATGCTCTAGTTCAATGCATGAAGAGCCAGAGGAAATTATGTCTGAAGCTAATTGAATGTTGGATGAATAAGTATATAAAAAAAAAAGATTATGAAGTAGATGGTCTACACTTTGACTGCAAATCTTAAGTAAGAGGTTCGATTCCTCCATGATCTTTCTTTAAGAACAAATTGCTAAGAATATTACTAATTACTTTGTTTGTATTTAAAGGTAATTCTTTAAAAGATACATTTAGAAGTAATCAAACATTAATTGTCGTTCGAACAATTAGTGATCAAATTGTTGTTTAAGGAAGAAGATGAGGAACAAAAATTAACATCCTCGATAAGTATGGGGCTAGAGAGATGATTTTTGTCAACGAACGCTAAAGATATAGGAACTTTATATTTAATTTTTGCCTTATTTTCTGGATTATTAGGTACAGCTTTCTCTGTATTAATAAGATTAGAATTAAGTGGACCAGGAGTTCAATATATTGCAGATAATCAATTATATAATAGTATAATAACAGCACATGCTATACTGATGATTTTTTTTATGGTTATGCCAGCATTAATTGGAGGTTTTGGTAACTTCCTAATGCCTTTAATGGTAGGAGGTCCCGACATGGCCTTTCCAAGATTAAATAATATAAGTTTTTGATTATTACCACCTAGTTTAATACTATTGGTATTTTCAGCATGTATAGAAGGTGGAGCAGGTACAGGATGAACATTATATCCTCCTTTATCCGGACTACAAAGTCACAGTGGACCTAGTGTAGATTTAGCAATATTTGCATTACATTTATCAGGGGTAAGTAGTTTATTAGGGGCTATTAATTTTATAACTACAATTGTAAATATGAGAACACCTGGTATAAGATTACACAAACTAGCTTTATTTGGATGAGCTGTAGTTATAACAGCTGTATTATTATTATTATCTTTACCTGTTTTAGCTGGAGGTATTACAATGGTTTTAACAGATAGAAATTTTAATACATCATTCTTTGAAACAGCGGGAGGAGGTGATCCTATACTATACCAACATTTATTCTGATTTTTTGGACACCCTGAAGTTTATATCTTAATTATACCTGGTTTTGGTATAATAAGTACAACTATTTCAGCTAGTTCTAATAAGAGCATCTTTGGATATATAGGAATGGTTTATGCTATGATGTCTATTGGTATATTAGGGTTCATAGTTTGATCTCATCATATGTATACAGTAGGTTTAGATGTTGACACTAGAGCATATTTTACAGCTGCTACATTAATTATTGCAGTTCCTACTGGAATTAAAATATTTTCATGATTAGCTACATCTTATGGAGGATCTATAAAATTAACACCTTCTATGCTATTTGCTTTAGGATTTGTATTTATGTTTACAATAGGAGGATTAAGTGGAGTTGTTTTAGCTAATGCTTCACTTGATATAGCTTTCCACGATACATACTATGTAGTTGCCCATTTCCATTATGTTTTAAGTATGGGTGCGGTTTTTGCAATGTTTAGTGGTTGATACTACTGAATACCAAAAATATTAGGATTAAATTATAACATCGTATTAGCTAAAATTCAATTCTGAGTTTTATTTATAGGAGTTAATTTAACATTCTTCCCACAACATTTCTTAGGATTACAAGGAATGCCTAGACGTATTAGTGATTACCCTGACGCTTTTGCAGGTTGAAATCTAATTAGTAGTTTTGGATCTATTATAAGTGTGGTAGCTGCATGATTATTCTTATATGTAGTATACAAACAATTAGTTGAAGGTAAAGTTGCCAACAGAAATCCTTGATTATCTGTACAATATTACACTGATACTTTACAAGCTCTTTTAAATAGAAGTTACCCTAGCTTGGAATGAGCATTAAGTAGTCCTCCTAAACCTCATGCCTTTGTAAGTCTTCCTTTACAAAGTAACTGTAGTTTATAATATTGCTACTGACAATAGTTAGGGCGCGACGTAGTCGCTCTTAAATTACTTAAATCTAGTTTTATGGGGTTAGAGCAGCCCAAGATACAGTGAGTGCGCGACATAGTCACGCGCATCAATAACGTTGAGCTAAAGTGAGCGCGCGATATAATCGCGCGCAGCTAGAGCGGAGATAGGGACAAGGTGGTTATATAATATTTTTATTAAATTATAACCTCTAGTCAGGAAGGGTGGGTGGGACTAGAATGAGTAGGTTAGATAATATTTATATAAAATTATGGCCTCTAGGAAGTGGGTACATAGAGTAATAGGGGTTTTTACTAAATACACTATATGATAATTAAAAATTATCATATCATAAATTTCTCAGAAGAAATTTGCCAGTGGCCACTGGCTAGTGTAGTACCTTGTTTTGGTGTCCTTAGGTGGTAACCCATAAAACACACAAATATATATATAGCACCTAAAGCTCATATGTGTAAATCCTCTAGTGTAGGCCTGTAAATTCTGAAGTAGGTGTTAATCCACCTATAGGCGCAGAGAAAACGGTTAGCTTAAGTAAGCTAAAGGTAAGAAGTCTCATTAGCTCAATGGTAGAGCCGAATACTTCTAATATTCTGATTTTAGTTCGAATCTGAAATGAGATAATTCAGAGCTAAACTCTGAATAACACTTAATTACAGGTATATTTTTTTACTGGTTTTTTATTTCTATCATACTTTAATAGAGTTTATAGCGAAACGAAGTCCCGACTTCGTACTTTGTAAGGCAATATACTCGTCTGTTACAAAACATGGCTACTAAATTTTATTATTTAGTATTTATAAAACAAAAACCTTAATCTTTAGAAATAAATGTATTATACTTCAACTCTTTTATCAGTATTAGAAGTAGTTTTATTAATGTTGCCTGCTTTATTAGCAGTAGCTTATGTAACTGTTGCCGAAAGAAAAACTATGGCAAGTATGCAAAGAAGATTAGGACCAAATGCTGTAGGATATTATGGATTATTACAAGCTTTTGCGGATGCTTTAAAATTAATTTTAAAAGAATATGTTGCACCTACACAAGCTAATACTATATTATTCTTCTTAGGTCCTGTAGTTACTTTAGCTTTCGCCTTATTAGGTTATGGAGTAGTACCATATGGACCAGGTTTAACTTTAAATGACTTAGAATTAGGTATATTATATATGTTAGCTGTTTCATCTTTAGCAACTTACGGTATTTTATTAGCTGGATGAAGTGCGAATAGTAAATATGCTTTTTTAGGTTCTCTTAGAAGTACAGCTCAATTAATTAGCTATGAATTAGTTTTAAGTTCAGCTATACTTTTAATCATCATGATTACTAGTAGTCTTAATTTAAATATTAACATACAAGCTCAAAAAGCAGTATGACTTGTATTACCTATATTCCCTATTTTCTTAATATTCTTTATAGGTTCTGTAGCAGAAACTAATAGAGCTCCATTTGATTTAGCTGAGGCTGAATCTGAATTAGTTAGTGGGTTTATGACAGAACACGCTGCGGTTGTATTTGTCTTCTTCTTTTTAGCTGAATATGGTAGTATCTTATTAATGTGTATATTAACAAGTATACTATTTTTAGGTGGTTATTTAGCAGGATTTAATCTATTATACTGATTTAACTTAATAAATAATTTAGGTGCTTATGTATTTGATATAGATTGAGTGTTATCTGCTGAATATAATAACATGAAAAATTTTGTAAGTGCTTTTGCTGAAAGTGGTTTATTTTCTAGTCTTATTTTAGGTGCAAAAAGTTCTCTTTTAGTTTTCATTTTTATATGAGTTAGAGCTTCATTCCCTAGAATACGTTTTGACCAATTAATGTCATTCTGTTGAACAGTATTACTACCTTTATTATTTGCTTTCATTATATTATTACCTTGTACTTTATATGCACTTGATATATTTGTAATAAATATTACAATATAATATTTCGATTTTGCTAGCTTGTGCTATCTAGTTCCTACTTCGTCACTAGCTATAATTCCTATCTATTTTTAGAAGAATCATCTCTTTAGCCCCATGTTCAGAAGTATGCCTCGTGGCTAAAGAGGTTTTCTACTCCCTACTTAAAATACGGTATATCTTACTAAATTATTTGGGAGCCGAAGGCGGCTATACATCGTAATTTCCTATTATGATACAAATTAAGACTTTGTTAAAAATTACTATCAAGAGTGATGTTATTATCCCTTTTACTTATTATTCCAATTATAGGTATATTTATTATATCTAGTTTTACTTCTTATGAAGGCCCTAACTCTAATGTCGAAAATGTAACGTTATACAAACAAATAGCATTAGTAACTTCTAGTGTTAATATGATTTTATCTTTTATCGTTTATATATTTTTTAATTCAAGTACAAATCAATTCCAATTTGTACAAGAACATTATAATGTTCAATTATTTGATTTTTATTTAGGAGTAGATGGTATTTCTATCTATTTTGTGTTATTAACAACTATAATAATGCCTATTGCTTTATTATCGAATTGAAACTCTATAAAAGAAAATGTGAAATTTTATTTAAATACTATATTATTATTAGAAACATTATTATTAGGATGTTTCTTAGTTACAGATATATTATTATTCTATATCTTTTTCGAAAGTATTTTACCTCCTTTATTTTTATTAATAGGTTTATTTGGATCTAGTAATAAAGTAAGAGCAAGTTATTACTTCTTTTTATATACAGTATGAGGATCTTTATTCTTATTATTAGCTATTTTAGCTATGTATTCTATAATGGGTACAACAGATTTTGATGCATTATTTAAAACAAATTTTGATTATACTACTCAGATTATATTATTTGGTGCTATTTTTATAGCATTCGCTGTAAAAACACCTGTAATATTTTTAAATAATTGATTATTAAAAGCTCATGTTGAATCACCTTTAGGTGGAAGTATTATATTAGCTGGTATTGTTTTAAAATTAGCTTTATACGGTATATTTAGATTAATTTTACCTGTATTACCAAAAGCTACATTAGATCTAACTTTTATAGTATATACTATAGGTGTTATCACTATAATATACGCAAGTTTTAGTACATTAAGAACTGTAGATGTTAAAGAATTAATTGCATATAGTTCTGTATCTCACGCTGCTGTATATTTAATAGGTGCATTTAGTAATACAATTCAAGGAATTGAAGGAAGTATTGCTTTAGGTTTAGCTCACGGATTTGTATCTAGTGGTTTATTTATATGTGCTGGAGGAATATTATACGATAGATCTGGTACTAGAATGATCTATCTATACAGAGGTATAGCTCAACTTATGCCTTTATTCTCTATATTGTTCTTTATATTATCTTTAGGTAATTGTGGAACTCCTTTAACATTAAATTTTATAGGAGAATTTATGTCTTTTTATGGTATGGTAGAAAAATTACCATTATTAGGTGTATTAGGTTCTACATCTATAGTATTCTCTGCTGCATATACTATTTATATGTTTAATAGAATTACATTTGGAGGTTCTTTCACTAAATTTTTTGAAGAAAATATATTTGACACAACAAAAAGAGAATTCACACTATTGTTTATATTAGTTTTATTTACTGTTATACTTGGAATATACCCTTCTTTAATATTAGATAGTTTACACTATTCTGTTGCTAATCTAATTTATAGTTTCTAATAAACTTTATATTATATATAGTATCATAATGCAAGCAACCAGCTGGTTGCTGGTTGATCGTTGGTTTGGTTACTGGAATATTTTAAGTTTAAACAACATCTAGCTGCCGTGGACTATGTAATAGTGGTCGCGGCTTCAATAAAAGAAAAATTCCCAGATTATGAAGTAGATGGTCTACACTTTGACTGCAAATCTTAAGTAAGAGGTTCGATTCCTCCATGATCTTTCTTTAAGAACAAATTGCTAAGAATATTACTAATTACTTTGTTTGTATTTAAAGGTAATTCTTTAAAAGATACATTTAGAAGTAATCAAACATTAATTGTCGTTCGAACAATTAGTGATCAAATTGTTGTTTAAAAAAGCAAATTATATACAAAAATTAACATCCTCGATAAGTATGGGGCTAGAGAGATGATTTTTGTCAACGAACGCTAAAGATATAGGAACTTTATATTTAATTTTTGCCATATTTTCTGGATTATTAGGTGGGCTTATTGCTATTTATTTATTGATGTTTTACATAGCTCTTATAAATATAATTAATCTTTCTTTATTATTTCCATCTTTATTGCTATTTAATGGAGATAGTGAAAGTTCTAAATCTTCGAATAAGGCTGAGAGTGAAGGTTCTTCAGGTAATGGTTCGGATGGAGATCCCGAGGATAAAAAAACTGTGAATCATGACCCTGAAAATAGAAAAACTATTATACGTGATAATCCACACGGGGCAGAGAATATAATGGATGATTTAGATGATATAAGTGCAGCCAAAAAAGGGGATCAGGGTGCTTTAGATAGAGTTAAGGAGCAATATCCTGCCTTCTTTGATACGACGGATTCCGATAAAGAAGTGTTAGATCAAATTGAGAAGTATTTAGAGGACGATTTTGAAAATGCCAAAGAAGATGAGGAGGCAGAGGCGGCTAAGTTAGATCAAGTAGCTGAAGAGTTTCATCAATCTACTCAGAAGAGAAAATTTGATGAGGAGGATGATAATTCAAATTCTAAACGGCAACGTAAATCCGACTCTGATGATGATAACAACGGTAAAGGAGGTCCAGGTGGGTTTTCAAGTGGTCCTAGTGGCCCATCAAGTAGCGGGTTTGATGGTAATGGTCCTGATTCTTCTTCTAGAAGTTCTAAAATAATGGAAATATCCTTAAGTTTCTTCGTATTGTGCGGTGGTATTTTAGATAATATTGCTGAAGTTGTTAGCAATTTATTTAGTTAATTTGTTTTATATATATTATTCTTTAAAACTAAAGAATTAGTCTTTTAGGTAGGCTAGGTTAGACAACGGACTATGTCACACAACTTCTTTTCTTTTTTAACTTCATAATTTACCACTAGATTCTATGTATGCCTGGTTTATAATAATCTAGTGGTCAGTAGATTAGAATCAGTAGCGATCAACCCCAAGGGTAGATTTTTATTAAGTTGTTTGGTTTTATTATAGCTAGTCACCAGATAATGTAGACTATATAATATATCCACCTAAAACAATTACATTAGGAGTAGCTATAAGCAAGCAGCTGTGGCTGCGACTCCTTCTATTTATCTTCGAGTTTAATATTAAACCTTAATACTCCTCTGATTAAGTCACGATTTTATAAGTATTTATCCCTAAAATTCTCTAAATGCCTCAATTAGTACCATTTTATTTTGTTAACGAAATAACTTTTGCTTTTGCTATAATTATATTACTAACATACGTATTTTCTAAATACGTATTACCAAGAATAGTTAGTTTATTTGTATCTCGTCTTTTTATCTCAACATTATTAGATAAATTTGGAGTATAATAAATTATAGATATTTAGATTTTTGCAGGCTTATATCAAAAGCTTAGAGTATAATATGAATACTTTAAGTTTAAACAATTTAAATAAAGAAATTTCTAGCCCTTTAACTCAATTTGAAATAAGAGATTTATTAAGTATAGATTTACCTATATTAAGCGATTTACATATATCTATGACTAACATAGGATTATATTTAACAATTGGATTAGTTTTCACATTAATTTTAAGTATATTAAGTATAAATAATAATAAATTAATTAGTAATAACTGATCTGTTAGTCAAGAATCCTTATATGCAACTATACACGGTATAGTTGTAAATCAAATAAATGCTAGAAGCGGTCAAGTATATTTCCCTTTTATTTACACTTTATTTATATTTATATTAATAAATAATTTAATAGGTATGGTACCTTACAGTTTCGCATCAACTAGCCATTTTGTTTTAACATTTGCTCTTAGTTTCACTATTGTTTTAGGTGCAACTATATTGGGATTCCAAGAACATGGTTTAAAATTCTTTTCATTATTAGTACCAGCTGGTTGTCCTTTAGCTTTATTACCTTTATTAGTTTTAATAGAATTTATTTCATACTTAGCTAGAAATATTTCTTTAGGGCTTAGATTAGCAGCTAATATATTATCAGGTCACATGTTATTACACATATTAGCAGGATTTACTTACAATATTATGACTTCAGGTTTCATATTCTTCTTCTTAGGATTAGTACCTTTAGCTTTTATAATTGCTTTCTCTGGTTTAGAATTAGGTATCGCATTTATACAAGCTCAAGTATTTGTAGTTTTAACTAGCGGTTATATCAAAGACGGATTAGATTTACATTAATTCGAAGCTTTACGGCGGAATTTAGTAGTTTGTCGGCTGCGTAGTCAGCGGTCTAGCTATATAAATTTGCAATCTAGGGTATTATCTTAATGGTAAAAAATAGTCTTAGGCTCTCTTAAATAATAAGAATCCTATTAGCTATATAGACTTTCGTCATAATCAGGATTCAATACGAATACATAAATCATTAATAGTATTTAAGAATTGAATATTAATATTGAAGCTCTCTACAATAATAAAACATTGATCTTTAAACAGGGATTTGTAGTTGTAGGAGTTAACCTTTAATTTAACAATAACCACCTAGAGAACGTTAAGTTTAAATTTATCATTATTAAGTATTTGCTTACTAAAAATATAAATGAGGTTAATAGTTAGGCTCAAGTAGGTGTTTTTATAATACTATAAGGAATGAAAATATTGAAATATTTTACTTTAGAGCTATTAATAAAATCCTTTTTAATTTCAATAACACCTCCTTATGTAAAAAATTGTACTTAGGTACTAATGTAATAGGATACGGGCAAGGTCTGTGCTTCTTTTTCAAATCTAAATATGTAAATTTTTTGTTAACTTTTTAAACGTATTGTATTATAAGGTCGTCAACCATCCAGGGTATCTCATACTACCCACGGGTGATGTAACTGAGTACAAGCTCATATAACGGTTAACGTAGTATCTATACAACGATCGGCCTACTAAGTAAGCATAGTTCAAACGTTTTAGACAACTATAACATATCCTATTTGTTATAAAGGGGGGTGTCAGCCCTATTTAGTGATAAAGATGGTAAAGTTCTCCCTTTAGTTAGTATATAGATAACTAATTATCATAATAAAAATAATGGTCATTTCTAGAGAAAATAAAAAATAATAGTGTTAGTTATTTAAATTCTTTATTCATAGAAGCAATGAATAAAAAAATTCTTCATTGGCGATATGTATTAATAAAAAATTATTTGCTGGATATTATTTATAAAAGTTTTCGCGGAACTTGTTCATTTAAAAAAGCTAGTTTGCGCGCAACTAGTTTTTTAATGGATAAAAAATACAGTTTTCGCTTAACTATTTCATTTAAACCAGAAATTCTAAAATATAGCTTTTAATGAAGTATTACATTAGAGGTGAAAGGTATTTTAGTTTTTAATGAAATAGTTTGCTTCTATTTCTTAAATATCTAATTTATAGTTTTTAGGTAGAGTAGATTATTCTAGAGTGAATAAAGAATGAATGTATGGCTGGCCACCATAGTGTAACCTATTATTTGCGGACAATTAAGCCTATATTTATAAGTTTTTTGTCTCATCTTACATGTGATGTACTTGGCATCAAATTAAATAGGATATTAATTTCTAGGGGTACAGTTAAAGCGGGGGGGGGGAGATTTACAAGTAGGCGGAGCCTAGAAATTAAATACCAAGTATATTTTATATAAAATTAAATATGATGTAATAGGTTTAAAACTGTAGTAGTTTTTTGACAACCCCCTACTTAAAAAAAAACATAAAAGTTGTGCATAAACAAGTGCATACCTTAAGTAGATCCCAGGACAGTCCGCTTATAAATGTGTAAGATAAGGGCGAGTGTGATAGTGCACGTGTTTTGGTAAGTACTAAAAAAATATATTTCTTACCATATGTTCGGTAAGCGCGACGACTTGGTCGTCGCTATTAATATAGTTTTTACTTAACATGAGGTATGAATGGAGCGTATTCTTATCCTAAACTGCTTTGGATTTATTAGTGATGTATTTGACATCAAGCACATTGTGAAATACATCAATGAAATTATATAAATGAGTTTGGTGATGGCTCTGAATGAATGCTGTCCAAATGCTTGACACATGCTAATCGTACGATTAATATAATGAATAATTTAATTAATAAGTGGTGTACAGGTGAGTATATGATATTTTCACTACCTTAAAGTGAGGGATAAAATACCACATAATAATAAAGGCAAAAGCCGCTTTAGGAAGAAGATTAATATCGTCGAGAGAGGTAGTAGTAAAGGTAATGTCTTCACTAGCTTTAAAATCTCGTAACCGTAACTGAAAGGTTGATCGGTCACATTGGGTCTGAAAAAAGCCCAATGCAAAATTAGTACAGCAGTGGGGAATTTTGGTCAATGGCCTAACGGCTGAACTGGCAATTTGGGGAAACGAAACAGAATTGTTTATACAAAAATAAAGTTTTAAGTACGTATTAATAATGATAATATGTATACTAGTCTTGACCAATTACGTGCCAGCAGTCGCGGTAATACGTAAGAGACGAGCATTATTCATATTAAATAGGTTTAAAGGGTACCCAGACGGTCAAAATACCTTAACTAAAAGGAGTACTTGACTAGAGTTTTATGTGAGAAGACCGTACTTGAGGTGGAGAGATTATATTCTGTGATACCAAGGGGACTGATAAGGGCGAAAGCTGTCTTTTATGTAATAACTGACGTTGGAGGACGAAGGCATAGAACACGAACAGGATTTGACACCCTAGTAGTCTTTGCAGACAATGATGAATGCCATAGAATAGTCGCTAAAATAGCAACTCGTATAACTATCGCAAAACCAATCTCTTTCTTCCTTTTTTTATTAAAATAAAAATAAATCATAGAAACAGCAGGGCTAACTAGGTGGCGATATTCTCTGAAAAAGAATAGTATAGTATTGGTAGGATCAATACTATATATAGGGCTTTACCTAGAGTGGCAACGAATGTTTTGTAGATATTCCTAGATAGTGACGGCAGCCATGAGCGTGTAGCACTATCTAGGATGCGAGTGTAGTTTAAGCAGAATTAGTCTATAAATGAAAATGAAAGCATTTCACCTCAAGAGTAATGTGGCAACGCAGGAACTGAAATCACTAGACCGTTTCTGACACCAGTAGTGAAGTATGTTATTTAATTCGATGATCCACGAAAAACCTTACCACAACTTGAATATTTAGCAATAGATACAGGAGTTGCACGGCTGTTTTCAGTTAATGTTGTGAAACTGTGGTTCTTCCATGGAATTAACGGAATCCTTTGCTTTATTTATAAAAAGTTTTATAAAGCAATCTTTCTTTATAGCGGAAAAGATAAAAAGGAAAAAGACAAGTCATCATGGCCCTTATGTTGTGGGCTATAGACGTGCCACGTAGTCCTTAACAAAGAGATGCGAAAATGCGAATTTTAGCTAATCTCAAAAAAGAGGATATAAATTATACAAGGATTGTAGTCTGAAATTCGACTATATGAATAAGTAATTACTAGTAATCGTGAATCACCATGTCACGGTGAATTAAATCTCGGATTGGTACTAACCACTCGTCGCATGCTGAAAGGAGCTTACGCAATAAGTTTGCTATTTTGTTATAATCTCTTTTATAAATTGGATTAAAATATTATAATGGAATTCTTCGTATGCGTGACTCTGATTAGTGTTAAGTCGAAATATGGTTCGTGTAGTGGAAGTTGCACGGGGTTTATAAACCTAAAAAATATAATATATTAGGTGCTGCTTATCGTAGCCCAATTATTTAAAGTGAATTCTTTATTTTAAATGTTAAATGTTGCCTTCAATAGCAATAACTATTTAAGACTGAATTCACTCTTTATATTAAGTGTTGCCCATTGGTAGCCTAATTATTGAAAAATAAATAGTAAGCTTATATAAAGAAGGAGAGTTCCTTTATTGGCAAGAAGGGTTGAGCTGTAAACTCAATAGCAATTTTCTGCTTTAAGAGTTCGAATCTCTTGTCTCCTAAATATCTAAAGCCTTTATAGCTCAACGGTAGAGCATAATACTGTTAATATTATGATAGAGGTTCGATTCCCCTTAAGGGCTTCGTTAGCGATAATGGACGCATATGTTAGCCTATCTAATCCGAGCAATTCGATAATTATATAATAAAATACATCAAAATGACAAATTTATCGAGAAGTCAATTTCAAGACCATCCATTCCATTTGGTTTCACCTTCACCCTGACCTATTTATACTAGTATAAGTTTATTAACATTAACTCTAAATGCTGCACTATCTATGCATAATTTTTTAAATGCCTATCTTATATTTTATATAGGGCTTTTTTTACTAATTAGCTCTATGACTTTATGATTTAGAGATATAATAACTGAGGGTACATTTTTAGGAAACCACACGTTAGCAGTGCAAAAAGGACTAAATTTAGGTGTTATTCTTTTTATAGTGTCTGAAGGATTATTCTTTGTAGCAATATTCTGAGCATTCTTCCATAGCTCACTAACACCTACAGTTGAATTAGGAGCACAATGACCACCTATGGGTATAGACCCAATAAATCCTTTTGAGTTACCATTACTTAATACTGTTATATTATTATCTAGTGGGGCTACAATTACTTATAGCCATCATGCTTTAATACAAGGAGATAGAGGAGGAGCTTTATACGGTGCGATTGCTACTGTATTATTAGCCTTAGTATTTACAGCTTTCCAGGGTGTAGAGTATTCAGTTTCATCATTTACTATAAGTGACGGAGCGTTTGGTACTTGTTTTTACTTCGCTACAGGTTTTCATGGATTCCATGTTATAATTGGTACACTATTTTTGGGAGTCGGACTATGAAGAATATACGCTTATCATTTAACTGACAACCATCATTTGGGTTTTGAGGGCGGTATTCTTTATTGACATTTCGTTGATGTAGTTTGACTTTTTTTATATGTATCAATATATTACTGGGGTTCTTAATGTTACTATTTAATGGAGATAGTGAAAGTTCGAAGTCTGCGAAGAAACTTAACAGCGGAGGTTGTTCAAGTAATGATCCGGATGGTGATACGAGGATAAAAAGAGTGTTAAAGATAAACCTTAGTATAGAAAAACCATTATAACTACTTCGTAATTTTAGATATTTACTATATGAATCTGGTCATAGGAATTATGTTTTAAAATTTTATGGTGGTTAGTTAGATAGAAAATAAAAGGGATTTTAGTATAATGGTAAATACATATGACTTTTAATCATTATGATATTGGTTCGAATCCAATAAATCCTAGTCATATTTGTTATAATAGGCTAATCGTCAAAGATAAAAGAACCCTTGGGTTCTTATCTTTATCCTAAAAGTAAATTCCTTTACTTTCGTTCTACAAATTCGTGGTTTAAGCCTAAATCTTCAAAATTACAAAATGATTAGTAATACCGTCTTCTTCTTTATCGAACGGCACTATAATGAACTATTATATACAAAGCCCCCATGCCTAAATATGAAATGTTATATTATGATAAACTAGTAGCGTGCTTTATTCTCTTTTTTATCTACATACTGTTGCTAGTTCAGTATATTAAAATCCAAGAAAAAGAGAATGTTTGGTTTTACTTATGACTAATTTACCATATTGTTGCGATTTTCTTCTTAAGTTTTCTTATTTTAGAATTGCAAAAATTATGCGCCTCGTTGCCCCAAGATATCTGACTTAAAATTATTTTATATGCTTATATTTTTTTTCTTTATATTCTAAAATGAATAGTTTATAGTGAAGATAGAAAAAAGAAACTTTAAAAAATCTTTTTATTATGAGCTTGTTTAAAAGTATTGCGTCTTTTTTTTTATTTTATTTCTCCCGATTGTTTTGCCTTGATGGGGAGAAGACATAGTTAGTCTATTAAATATATCATTAGTTCAAATAATATTTTTGGATATTTTTGATGTTGATATAAATAATGCTAATTTGGAAATAAAATTAAAAGGTAGTGTTAAAAAAATTTTTTCTCTCGCTTTAGAGGATTTAAATTCTTCAGTTTTTCAATGACAGTCTTTTGTTTCTCCTATGCCCATGCATATAAATGGAGTCGGTAATCCTAATAGTATTGCTTCACCTATAGGGGGTAATCCTAATAGTATTGCTTCACCTATAGAGGGTACTCTTCTTTCAGAGTGATTAAATTATTATAATTCATTACCTACCTTTAATGATAATAATAGATATTCACTTAAGCAACTAGGGCAGGAAGGTTTAGCTGACTCTTTAGTTAAATCAGATCAGCCAATTGACAGCCGACGTAGACTAGCTGAAGATGTAGAATTTTATCTTGAGGAAGTTAAAGTTCTTGATCAAATAAATTTAAAATGAATCTTTAATAGTATAAATTTTGTGGTTTTTGTAAGTCCTTCTCCTAATCAAGTACTCCCTATTCCCGTAAAAAACTTGGTATTTGATCTTAAAGGGTTTAAAGAGGATTTTGCTATCTTTCCTTTTACCAGAAATCATATGCTACCTATTTATATGAAGACCGATGGTACTCTGGAGGGTACTCCACAAGTGCTAATGAAGCAAAGTTTTACAAATGTAAAACTGGAATATAAAGATAAATACCATAATTATGTTCTTTTCACTAAGATATACCCAAATTACATACAAGATTGATCTAAACCTAAATTAATAAAAACACAAACAGATAGTTTAGCACCTCCAAAGGTATTTAACAGTGTTTATGTTGCACCAAGATATGTTGCTAAAGAATTTCTAGTGGGACCACTAAAATTTGAACCTAAATTTATAACTCTAAATGTTAAACCTAGTCAATCGTGATGTATACCTTGTGAGGTTGGTTTTAAAGATTCTCCTGATGTAGCTGAGTGTATGTTTGAAATTGTATCGTCAGCGAATAGAAATCTAAAGGATGATGATAGACTTCATAGTGAATTTTATAAAAGATTTTATTATCAACATTCTAACATATTAAGTCAAATAGATTTAAGTACGGTTGACTGAAAACAAGGTTAATATTTAGAGCTAACATACTATAAATATACTGGAATTAATAGTAAAGTATATTCTATATATTATTAATGTACTGGAATTATTAGTAAAGTATATTCTATAGAATATAGTATAAACGGTTATCATTTAATGGTAGGATTGCTGTCTTCCAAACAGAGTGTGTTGGTTCGATTCCAACTAACCGTAAATATTTGAACTAATAGCTTAATTGGTAAAGACTTCTCCTGTCACGAAAAGGGATGTCGGTTCGATGCCGACTTAGTTCGATTATTTTAAAGTATACTATAGAGTGTTTGTAGGAAAGGTCGCCATAGGTAGGGCAAGATATTTGCTAAATATTATGTGAAAACATTTGGGCGTTCGAGTCGTCTTCTTTCCGTAGCAGGCCAAATTTGTAAGATTTACCTTTGTTTTATCACTTCCCCCCTAAGGGGTAAAATTTATCCGAGCAATATGTCAAACTTGTTTATCATAGATGAAATATATACTAGTGGGTTTAAAACAGGAGCTTTAGATATTGTTTCTATCTTCGCAATATTATGTGCCATTTTAACAATTGTAAGTAAAAATCCGATAGTTTCTGTTCTATTTTTAATAGGATTATTTGGGAGTGTATCTTCTTATTTAATATTATTGGGTTTAAATTTTATAGGTTTATCTTACTTAATTGTTTATATAGGTGCTGTATCTATACTATTTTTATTCATTTTAATGCTAATTAATATTAGAGTTAGTGAATTACAAAGTAATACTAAAAATAGTATACCTTTAGCTTTATTTATAACAATATTTTTTAATTATTTAGTATTCCAATTCTTACCATATGATTTAGCCATTTTAAATAATTCAAATAATTCATTAAATAATGTATTATACCACACATCATTTAATGATGCTCCCGGAGAAAAAATATTTAATAATACTAAAATCTCAAATTTAGGAGGAGAAAGTTCTGATCTATTTTTTGCTACAAGTAGTAGTTGAGATGGAAATTTAATAGAAACAAGCCATATATCTAGTATAGGAAATATACTATATACAAGCCATAGTATGTGATTAATACTAGCCAGTTTTATTCTATTGTTAGCTATGATAGGTGCAATAGTTATCACAATAAAACCAAAAAACAAAAGGGATTAGCTCAATGGTAGAGCAACCGTTTTACACACGGTAGGTTAAGTGTTCGAGTCACTTATTCCTTAAAAAGAGTATAGTTTAATGGCAAAACAAGGAGCTTCAACCTCCGAATTCTTAGTTCGAGTCTGAGTACTCTTGTATTTTTAAAATGTTCTAAATTCTTTAACTTAACGGTAAAGTGCATTTTTGATAAGAATGAAATTCAAGTTCGATTCTTGGAAGAATTAAAAAGTGAGCAAGATAGTAATGTGATTTGTCATAAAAAGAGAATTGACTGAGTGGTTTAAAGTGTCGGCCTTGAGTACCGGTATGGGATTGCCCCATCATGGGTTCGAATCCCATATTCTCTGTTTTTTGCTGCGAAGCCAGTCTGCTGCAGCATAAAAGCAAAAATTTACCTTTTACAGATTAGGGCCGGGTTGGTTAGGCGCTCCTTTTGGGAAGGAGAATAGTTGCGTTCGAACCGCAATAATCTGAAATTGGAATTAATAGAAATGTAATGGATATAGAACATATATTTATATAAAAAAATATACAAGTATACAAAGAAACTATTATGGAAATCTGGCTATGTATTAAAGGGTATGATTTATTTACTCAAATTAGGAATTTAGTGGTTTTCGCCCTAAAAACTTATTTTAAATATAAACCCTAAGAGAAGTTTTTTAATAAACGAAGTGAATTGAAACATCTTAGTAACTTCAGGAAAAGAAATCAAAAGAGATTCTATAAGTAGCGTGAGTGAAAGTAGAGGAGCCTATTTAATAATAAGTAAAATGGTTTAGAAACTGTTTGAATTTATCGTCCGATCCCTGTAAGGGATTGGGCCCGGGGAACCTTCCTCAAAGGCTAAATATAATACATAAGCGATAGTGAACAGTATCGTGAGATAATGATTAGAATTAGTAGTTTTATAAGCAGTTCGAGCCAAAGTGAGAACGTACCTTTTGCATAATGGGTCACCAAGTTAACATTAGATGCGAGTGAAAGCGTAGGTAAACCAATCGTTAAAATAACGAAGAGTGTCTAAAGTTAGACCCGAAGCCTGGTGATTTTACCATAATCAGGATTATAAAAGTCCGAACGGGTTATCGTTGTAAAGATATCCGAAGAATTATGGTAGGTAGTGAAAGACAACACTGACTAGGATAGCTGGTTTTCTGCGAAACCTATAACAGTAGGCAATTTGAGTAACATCTTAGCAGGTACAGAATTTAATCTCAGACAAGATGTTCTAATTTTAGTTCGGCGACGAATTAAAACAACATGTTGATTTGTATATATCGGGGGATCGTGAAGATTTTATCGGTGAGTATGTAGACTCGGAATGGCAAAGATGGATCTTGAATTATCAGACATAGAATGATAAGGTTGTATGTCAAAAGGGAAACAGCCCAGAACAAGAGTTAAGGTTCCAAAATTATTAGTTAAGTGAAATTAAGAAGGTTATTATTAAAGTCGACAAGGAGATGGGCTTAGAAGCAGCCAAATTTTGAAGACCTCGTAACAGAGCGCTTGTTAAGTTTTAAAAGCATCGAAAATTTAACGGATCTAAACAATATACCGACACCTTGTCCATATTTTACTATATATATTATTGTAATTTAGTGGGGTAGCAGAACGTTGAATTAAATTAGGATATTTCTTCTGTGAAGAAATATATAACAAACAATTCAAGTGAGAATGGTGACATGAGTAACGAATAAGAAGGACATTTTACCGAAAAAAATCTAGTTAAATCTCTACGTACCATAATGGTACGTAGGGAGCTGTATCTTTAGGGATTCATTCTTAAAGAGGGGGTAATCTTCATCAAGATTATCATACGGTTTACTAGAATTTTGAGTAAGTACTAAATCCTCCGCCTAAAGCTTATGGATGGAAAAATATGCCCCTTAAAGTAACGGCCTCTAAGTTATAAATCTAAAGGTTTAAACGATGAGAAAATCTTTTTTACTAAATGACAACACTTACAAGTGATAAGTGTGCTGGAAAAAATAGTAATATATTTTGTTAAGTATATACAATAAACTAAAAAGATGAGTATAGAAAGAGAAGATGAAAAAATAACCGTACCTAGAAACTAAAACAAGTAAGCTAGTAGAGAATACGAAGGCGTAAATGAGCTAACAATCATAAAGGAACTCGGCAAACTAACTACCGTAACTTCGGGATAAGGAGAGCTCATTAGTCCTGATTAATATCGGGTAAAAAGGAAGAAGCATAAAATAGTGTTGTACGACTGTTTAATTAAAACACAGCACTTTGCTAAAAGATTAAAAATCGAAGTATTGAGTGTGATGTCTGCCCGATGCCGGCTGGTTAACGAATTTAACTAAATTGATCAATAAATTTGGTGTTGAAGGAACCCCCGGTTAATGGCGGCCTTAACGTGAGGGTCCTAAGGTAGCGAAATGCCTTGGCCGTTAAATGCGGTCTTGCATGAATGATGTAACGATACAACAGCTGTCTCTATGATTGACTCAGTGAAATTGGAATAACTGTGCAGATACAGTTTACCTCTAGTTAGACGAGAAGACCCTATGCAGCTTTACTGTTACTAATTATAGGGTATGATGAATTAACTTTCAGATTATAAGGTACATTGATTCAATAAAAATGAAAATCCTTTATTTTCACGTCATACTTCAGAATTAATTTTGGAAATTCACCGGGCTGGAATGGCGATTTCGTCATTTAGGCGGGAGTGAAAGAAAAGATTAACCTAGTCTGACATATAAGTAGCCTTAGGTAAGGAATATATTGTTAGGAGACAGTTTATGTGGGGCACAGACCCCTTAAAGAGTAAAAGGGAGTGTCTAAAATTTATTTGTTATAAAATTTATAACGTTGTTTGTGGTTTTATGTAGTTTTACTATATTTAATCTTATGAAATTCACTTTATCTACCCTTGTTGTAGGTACGGATGGATCTAAGGTACGATTTTCACTATGGTGAAAGTAGCGGTATAGAAAAAAATATTATGAATAGCGACGTAGTCGCTATTCTAATGTTTTTGGAGTTATTAAGGTGACTGGTAGGAAAAATCTCCCCCCCCGCTCTTAATAATAATGATAAATACTTGAAAAGCTCAACGGCTAATTCGTGCCATACTGTTTGATTAACAACAAATCTTACAGTTGCGTAAGCAGGGCATAGGATCACAAGATGCAAAAAGGAAAGATCTTGGATTATTGGAAAAGCTACGCTAGGGATGTTTGTCCTTCAATATTTTTAAGCCCTCGATCTAGCCCCGGCCCTTAAGACCGGAGGCCTTAGGGAGAAAACTTAAAATTATTGAGAATATATTGGGTTAATTTCAAGAATTACTTATATAAGTAGATTTGAAGCGAAATTTATCTTGGCATAATTATATAAGATAAAATCGTTCAACGACTATAAGGTGAGTTATGCTAACAATAATCCTTTTTAACACCCAACATTTTTATTACCATACACTTATAAAAAAAAGATAAAAAGAAAGAAAATTTCATTTTATGAAAACGAAAGCTCTAAATACAAATGCTAAAATTTTTCGTTCTAATTTAAACAATAAGTTTAAATTAACACCGTTTAATCTTCAATTAAATGATTTAGGTAGAGTTAAATACTTACCTCCTGTATCTAAAGAATGAAAAAATACAATCTATTCATATTATAAAAAAAACATGCAAAACTTACCTATAGATAATATAAATGCTAATAAAATAATACAAAGTTATTTTAATTTATATTTTGATAATAAATTTCAAGGATCAAGATTGATATCTACTAAAACAAGAAGTTTATTATTAAAAAAAATCTATGTAAGTAAAATGGAAACAAAACATACAAATTCTAAAGCTATAGTAACTTTATACACTATTAATGCAGATAAGAATAATGTATATAAAGAATATTTTGATCAATTAGATGATTGTGAAGATGAATTCTTAAATTTCTTTAAAGATGGATTAAAAAACATAATTCATGGTGCTTCAGGAGCCCAGGAGTTACTAGCTAATACAAATAATATTACTTTAGTAGCCTTAGGTTCTAAAAACGAAGATCAAAAACAAATTCTTTTTTCTAAATATAAATTTTTAACAGAGTCTTTAGAATGTTTTAATTTATATTTAAAATTATATTTAAGCATCCTATTAAAAGAATCATATTCGGATAAATTGGATTTATTAAGAAAATACGAATTAAATTATTATTTAAATAAATTGAAATTTGAAAAAATTTACTTAGATAAATTAAGTAGTATTTTATCCAAAATTTTTAATAAAAATATCGAATTTAATATAATAAATTTGAAATCTTTGGCTTTTAACCCTGAAATTTTTACTCAAGCTTTGACTTTAAAATTAAGAAAACCTAAATCTCAGGTTATAAGAGTAATGGATAGTTTATTAAAAGTAGCCAAATTACCTCAAGTCAATAGAATTCAGGAAAAAGCTGTTATGGTTAAATCTAAAGATTTCTCTTTATTACAAAATGCTTATCCTAATTTAAGTTTAGTTTCTATATTAAAGGACTCTAAATTAATAAACTCAGGTTCTTATAATTCATTATTGGAAGCCAAATCTTATGATACTATAGCAGCAGAAACTTCGCTTAAGGACTCCCAAAAACAGCATAGTAGATACTATAGCAATATTTCGAATATAATATTTAATTCTATTAAATATAAAAATTTAGGAGGTGTAAGATTAGAAGTTAAAGGAAGATTAACAAGACGTAATAGAGCAGATAGATCTGTATTTAAATTTAAATGAAAAGGAGGATTAAGAGATATAGATTCTTCTTTTAAAAAATTATCTACAGTAACATACAGAGGTTATTATAAACCAAATGTAATGTATTCATTATCTGCATCAAAACGTCGTGTAGGATCTTTCGCAGTAAAAGGTTGAGTAAGTGGTAAATAAGCATATTTCGTAGCGATTACGTATACTAAATAAGTTATGGGTAGAGCGCGTGCTATAAGTCGCTCTAATAAAAATGAAGACATAGTCTGAACCATTTTGTGAAAAATGGAAATAAAATTTATTATGATAACATGTAGAACAGGCTAATTTGCGCAAGAGTGTACAAAATGAGTGCGCGGTTTGGCACCTCGATGTCGGCTTAACTTATCCTCATGGATGCAGAAACTATGTAGGGTACGACTGTTCGTCGATTAAAAAGTTACATGAGCTGGGTTAAATACGTCGTGAGACAGTATGGTTTCTATCTTCTAGAGGGAATTTGAATAAAATAAGGATTAACCTTTGTACGAAAGGAACAGGAAAAACTTAACCCTAAAGGTTAGGTTATATTAATTGTTAACCTCTGGTTTACCTGTTGTTTATAAGCCCAATATTAATTTATTCTAAAAATTTATGATTTTTATAAGGGATGTTACTTACACTAAAGTAAATATATATTATAGGCACGGCAGGAAAGCTAAGTTAGTTAAAGATAAGTGCTGAAAGCATATAGGCACGAAGCTTACCTTAAGATATTTCTAATTCACGTAATATACTATTACGGCATAATATTATTATTATTGCAATAGGCTTTGTTTGTAATGATCTAGAGATCTTAAGATACAAAGTACTAATTTTAAAGTAACTATTTATTAATATATCTTACATTTTATTAACCTTATTACTACAAAGTAGCCGGCTTTAGCCGGCGATTTTGGCGAGGAGGTATACTAGTCTTGACCAATTACGTGCCAGCAGTCGCGGTAATACGTAGGTAAGGTACTAAAACTAGTAAAGGGCTAATAATGCCTATCACATAAAGGCAGCCTGGTTAGCATAAAAGTAATGCAATTGTTTTGTAATCAATAGACGCAAGCGCGATACTTGCACTGGGCTTAAAGAATAGGATTAGTAGTCAAGTGGTAAAGACATAGCTCTTTCAATGCTACATACGCGGGTTCAAACCCCGCCTAGTCTAGTCAGCGGGTTGATGTAATAGTAACATATTTGACTCATGATCAAATTATATTGGTGCGAATCCTTTGCCCGCATAATAGAGGCTATAGCTTAATTGGTAAAGTGTACTGCTCATGACAGTAATTATAAGTGTTCAACTCACTTTAGCCTTATTTGCTGCTAATACGGCTTCGTAGCAAGCTTTAAATCCGAGTGCTGGAATAGGTAGACAGGGTATTCTTAAACAATACTGATGAAATTTCGTAAACGTTCAAGTCGTTTTTCGGATAATAAAGGGGATATAGTTTAACTGGTAAGACTTTGATTTTGCATATCAACATTTCAGGTTCGATTCCTGATGTCTCCACTTTTTAGACTTAAGCTCGTGAAGCTCAATTGGTAGAGCAAAATATTGAAGCTATTTTGGTTATAAGTTCAAGTCTTATCTCGAGCATAAAAAGGGTGATGATGGAATTGGTAGACATGAACAGTTTAGGCCTGTTTGATATATTTGTATCTGTATCCGTTCAAGTCGGATTCACCTTATCAGGTTATGTTGTAGACTAATGGGTAAGTCATAAATTTTTGGTATTTACAATTGAGTGTTCGAATCACTCCAACATAAGGTGGATATAGTTCAATTGGTAGATCGACTGTTTGTGGTACAGTATGTTCCCTGTTCGAGCCAGGGTATTCACCCATAGCCCTAAGAGGTGACAAGCAGACTAACCCGGATAGTTTAATTGGTTAAAACTTTAATTTCATGCATTAAAAATGGGAATTCGATTTTCCCTCCTGGTTATAAAGATCGAATGATGGCTACCCGTAAATCAGCAGGTTACTGTATAAATATAATATTGCAAATTCTTAGTATAGTTTTAAAATTATTTCCAAGATCTCACGATCCGATAACATTAATTCTAGATTATTCTAAAAATATTGTAGATAATATACTAAAAATACAGTCTTCTAAGATTTATACGAAGTTGGCTTCTATAAACTACTATGTTTATTCTTCTTTGTTTACTATTTTATTTCTTTTCTATAGTAGCGAGCAGGCCGGCAGCAGGCTGGAGCCATCGGCGAGCAGCCAGCTCTAATAAGATCCTACTTAGGAATTTTCAAAATTCTAAATTTTATCAGTATAGTTTAACAGGTTAAAACGTTAATTAGGGCTAGCCAGCTTTATCCCCGGCAGGCATACTTCGTCAGCAGCCGGGTTCAGAAGTATGCCTACGAAAGACGAAGTCGGGCGACTTCGTCTTAATTAAAAATGAGAATTCAAATTTCTCTTCTGATTATAAAAATTTTAC